GAAGCCTGGGATAGTATTTTACTTGCTCAAGTAATAAGAGGTTTTTTATTAGTAACCCAATCAATTCTTAGAAAATATATTATATTACCTTCATTGATAATAGCTAAAAATATCGTCCGTATACTATTATTTCAATTTCCGGAATGGTATGAGGACTTAAAGGATTGGAATAGAGAAATGCATGTTAAATGTACCTATAACGGCGTTCAATTATCAGAAAAAGAATTTCCAAAAAACTGGTTAACAGACGGCATTCAGATCAAGATCCTATTTCCTTTTCGTCTTAAACCTTGGCACAGATCTAAGTTACGAGCCCCTTATAACGATCCAATGAAAAAGCAAGGTCAAAAAAATGATTTTTGTTTTTTAACAATTTTTGGAATGGAAGCTGAACTACCTTTTGGTTCTCCCAGAAAAAAACTTTCATTTTTTGAACCGATTTTAAAAGAACTCAAAAAAAAAATGAAAAAATTGCAAAAGAAATGTTTTATAATTCTAGGAATTTTTAAAGAACAAACAAAATTTTTTCTAAATGTCTCAAAAAAACCAAAAAAATGGATCATTAAAAACATTCTATTTATAAAAGAAATAATAAAAGAACTCTCAAAAATAAACCCAATTATATTATTTGGATTGAGAGAAATAGAAGTATATGAATTGAGTGAAATTAAAAAAGATTCAATAATCAGGAATCGGATGATTCAGGAATCGTCCATTCAAATTAGATCTCAGAATTGGACAAATTATTCATTAACAGAAAAAAAAATGCAAGATCTGACTGATAGAATAAACACAATCATAAATCAAATAGAAAAAATTACAAAAGACAAGAAAAAGGGATTTATAACTTCAGATAGAAATTTGAGTTCTAACAAAATAAGTTATGATGATAAAAGATTGGAATCACAAAAAAATATTTGGCAGATATTAAAAAGAAGAACTGCTCGATTAATCCGTAAATCCCATTATTTTATAATATTTTTCATTGAAAAGATATACATAGATATCTTTCTATCTATGATTAATATTCCTAGTATCAATACACAACTTTTTCTTGAATCAACAAAAAAAATTATTAATAAAAACATTAACAGTAATGAAGCAAATCAAGAAAGAATTAATAAAACAAATCAAAGTTTAATTAAATTTATTTCGATTATAAAAGAGTCACTTTCTAATACTAATATTAGTCTTAGTCAAAAAAATTCAAAGACTTTTTTTGACTTATCTTACTTTTCACAAGCATATGTATTTTACAAATTATCACAAACCCAACTTATTAAGTTAGAGAAATTGAAATCCGTATTTCAATATAATGGAACCCCCCTTTTTCTTAAGAATGAAATAAAGGATTTTTTTGTTGTAAGACAAGAACTATTTCATTCCGAATTAAGACCTAAGAATCTTCGCAATTCTGGAATGAATCAATGGACAAATTGGTTAAGGAGTCATTATGAATATCAATGTGATGTATCTCAAATTAAATGGTCTAGAGTAGTACCACAAAAATGGCGAAATATATTGAACTGTATAGCTCAAAATAAAGATTTATATAAAGATTTGTGTGATTTATATGAAAAAGATGAATTAATTCACTACGAAAAAAAAACAAAAATGGAAACGGATTTATTATTGAATCAAAAGGATAATTTTAAAAAACAATATAGATATGATCTTTTAGCATATAAATCTATAAATTCTGAAACTAAGAAGTACTCTTCAATTTATGGATCACCATTACAAGTAAAAACTAACCAAGATATTTTTTATAATTACAACACACATAACCAAAAATCATTTAATATGGTAGAAGATGATATTCGAGATATGGATAAAAATACGGATAGAAAATATTTTGATTGGAGAATTCTCGATTTTTGTCTTAAAACGAAGGTCGATATTGAGGCCTGGATCAATATTGATACTGACACTAACAGTAATAAATATACTAAGACTAGGGTTAATAAGTATCAAATAATTGATAAAATCAATAATAAGGGTCTTTTTTATCTCACACTTCAGCAAGATCAAAAAATCAACCTATCCAATCAAAACCCCCTTTTGGATTGGATGGGAATGAATGAAGAACTACTAAGTCGTCCCATATCAAATCTGGAACTTTGGTTCTTGCCAGAATTTGTGAGACTTTATAATACGTATAAAATGAAACCGTGGGTTATACCAATTAAATTACTACTTTTTAATTCTAATATAAAAAAAAATGCTAGTGAAAACAAAAGCATCACTGGAAATAAAAAAAGAGATCCTTTTATATCAATATCGTCGAATGAAAAAAAATCTCTTGAATTAGAAAACCAAAATCAAGGAGAAAAAGAATCCACGGGCCAAGCAGATCTTAAATCAGCTCTTTCAAACCAAGAAAAAGATGTTGAAGAAGATTATACGGGATCGGACATGAAAAAACATAGAAATAAAAAGCAATACAAGATCAATACAAAAGCGGAGTTTGATTTCTTCCTAAAAAGGTATTTGTATTTTCAATTGAGATGGGATGATTCTTTAAATAAAAAAATAATCAATAACATCAACGTATATTGTCTCCTGCTTAGACTGATAAATCCAAGAGAAATTACTATAGCCTCTATTCAAAGGGGCGAAATGAGTCTGGATATTTTGACGATTCAGAAAGATGTAACTCTTACAGAATTTATTAAAAGAGGATTTTTGATTATTGAACCAATTCGTCTAGCTATAAAAAATGATGGAAAATTTATTATGTATCAAACCCTCGGTATTTCATTAGTTCATAAAAGTAAACATCAAATAAATCAAAGATACCGAGAAAAAAAACATGTTGATAAGAATTCTGATGAAGTCATTACAAAACATCAAAAGATGACTGGAAATAGATATAAAAAAAATTATGATTTGTTTGTTCCTGAAAATATTTTATCGCCTAGACGTCGTAGAGAATTGCGAATTCTAATTTGTTTAAATTCTAAGAATAGACATAGAAAGGCATATTTTTGTAATGGGAATGAGGTAAACAGTCAAGTTGTGGATAAAAGCAAAAAATATAAAAAAAAACTTATAAAATTAAAGCTATTTCTTTGGCCCAATTATCGATTAGAAGATTTAGCTTGTATGAATCGTTATTGGTTTAATACCAATAATGGCAGTTGTTTCAGTATGGTAAGGATACATATGTATCCGCGATTGAAAATTCATTAATAGTACATTTTTCCTATATTTCCCATACCATATCTGGTCTATGACGACAAAGAGATGCACGCATACATTGTCTTACATTCCATTCTGATACATGATACTAATTCAATGACATATCAATTAGATCTAGAATGAACAAAATTTTCTTATTTTAGGTCTAAACTTTTATCTTTTGTGAGTGAAGAAACCAACCATACTTTTGTATCCCCTTTCAAATCCAATTTTAAAATGAAAATAGGATTGAGTAAGTTTTATTAAATTAAAAAAATTAGAAATTAATAACGAAATTCAAATTGTTGTATATACCAAATAAAAATTAGGGGCATTATTATTACTGATCAATAAAGATATCTATCAATAAAAAATATCTTAAAATAAAAAGAGGGGGGGGAGAGAAGATTTCAGTTTATGGTAAAAAATTCATTCATCTCAGTTATTTCACAAGAAGAAAAAGACGAAAACAGAGGATCTGTTGAATTTCAAATAGTTAGTTTCACCAATAGGATACGAAGACTTACTTCACATTTACAATTACACAAAAAAGACTATTTATCTCAGAGAGGTTTACGTAAAATTCTGGGAAAACGCCAACGATTACTGTCTTATTTGTCAAAGAAAAATAGAATATGTTATAAAGAATTAATTAATCGGTTAGATATTCGGGAGTCAAAAACTCGTTAATTTTATTTTTATATTTTTATAAAGGCATTTTGAATTAAATTATTTGATTTATTAGATCTTGAATTTTAATGAACTTTTTTTCGTTTTCAGCAATTCATGAAAGAATGAATCGAGGAAAAACCTATGAATATACCGGCTACAAGAAAAGACCTCATGATAGTCAATATGGGCCCCCACCACCCATCAATGCATGGTGTTCTTCGACTCATCATTACTCTAGATGGTGAAGATGTTATTGACTGTGAACCAATATTGGGTTATTTACACCGAGGAATGGAAAAAATTGCGGAAAATCGAACAATTATACAATATTTGCCTTATGTAACACGGTGGGATTATTTAGCTACTATGTTCACAGAAGCAATAACTGTAAACGGACCGGAACAGTTGGGAAATATTCAAGTACCTAAAAGAGCCAGCTATATCAGAATAATTATGTTGGAGTTGAGTCGTATAGCTTCTCATCTGTTATGGCTCGGTCCTTTTATGGCGGATATTGGTGCACAAACTCCCTTTTTCTATATTTTCAGAGAAAGAGAATTAGTATATGATCTATTCGAAGCTGCCACCGGTATGAGAATGATGCATAATTATTTTCGTATCGGAGGAGTAGCGGCCGATCTACCTCATGGCTGGATAGATAAATGTTTGGATTTCTGCGATTATTTTTTAACAAGAGTTGCTGAATATCAAAAACTTATTACACGAAATCCTATTTTTTTAGAACGAGTCGAGGGAGTGGGCATTATTGGTAGAGAGGAAGTAATAAATTGGGGTTTATCGGGACCAATGCTGCGAGCTTCCGGAATACAATGGGATCTTCGTAAAGTTGATCATTATGAATGTTACGACGAATTTGATTGGGAAGTACAGTGGCAAAAAGAAGGAGATTCATTGGCTCGTTATCTAGTCCGAATTGGTGAAATGATAGAATCCGTAAAAATTATTCAACAGGCCCTGGAAGGAATTCCAGGGGGACCCTATGAGAATTTAGAAATACGATACTTTGATAGAGAAAGGAATCCGGAATGGAATGATTTTGAATATCGATTTATTAGTAAAAAGCCGTCTCCTACATTTGAATTGCCGAAACAAGAACTTTATGTGAGAGTAGAAGCCCCAAAGGGAGAATTGGGAATTTTTCTCATAGGGGATCAGAGTGGTTTTCCTTGGAGATGGAAAATCCGCCCGCCGGGTTTTATCAATTTGCAAATTCTTCCGCGGTTAGTTAAAAGAATGAAATTGGCTGATATTATGACGATACTAGGTAGTATAGATATCATTATGGGAGAAGTTGATCGTTGAAATGATAATTGATACACCGGAAGTACAAGATATCGATTCTTTTTCTAGATTAGAATTTTTTAAAGAGGTTTATGGAATTCTATGGGTTCTTGTTCCTATTTTGACTCTTGTAGTGGGAATCACAATAGGCGTACTGGTAATTGTATGGTTAGAAAGAGAAATATCGGCAGGGATACAACAACGTATTGGACCTGAATACGCCGGCCCTTTGGGAGTTCTTCAAGCTCTAGCAGATGGGACAAAACTACTTTTCAAAGAAAATCTTTTTCCATCTAGGGGGGATACTCGTTTATTCAGTATCGGGCCATCCATAGCAGTCATATCAATTTTAGTAAGCTATTCAGTAGTTCCTTTTGGATATCACCTTGTTTTAGCGGATCTCAATATCGGTGTTTTTTTATGGATTGCCATTTCCAGTATTGCTCCAATTGGACTTCTTATGTCGGGATACGGGTCAAATAATAAATATTCCTTTTTAGGCGGTCTACGAGCTGCTGCTCAATCGATTAGTTATGAAATACCATTAACTTTATGTGTGTTATCAATATCTCTACGTGTGATTCGTTGATACATAGACATAAACTTTTCTCTATTCCTTCCTTTCAAGGAAAGGGTTGGAATGGATTGAGTAGATATCTTAATTTTTTTTTTTTTTATTCATTATTCGGGTTGATGAACTAAATCAAATAGTTATATGAGTGAAAGAAAACAGCTTATATATAAATTCGCAGTAAAAAGATTGATTCTCATTTTCTATGTATAAGAGTTAGAGAGTTAAGCGGAAATAAACATAAACAGAAGAGACCGTTTCCCCCAAGATTGGTTGATTAGTCATCCTGACTTGAAGCGGGTTCAAAAGATCAACCGTATTGAGTTTTCACTATCATTTTTATGTATTAGCATAACGGGGGATTGAGCAAAAACGAGTGGATGGTTAGAAACACGAACATATGGAAAGGATTAGTAATGGAGATTATGTAAATTCTCCAAAAGGACATTTTTACATAATATACAAACAAAGAATACTAATTGGGGCTTTAAGTTGGTAGAAATGATCAGGCAGTACTCCCCATGACACGATTCCAATCCAGAGTATACTCCTATCCACCGATTTAATAAATAACTATTCGAAACGAAATAATCCTTTACTTTATTTTGAAAGCCCTCTTTTTCTCAGAAATAGAAAGAAGAATAGGAACGAAAAAAAAAAAAAAAAAAGATATACTTAATTTATTATTTGTTACTTTTATTCTTTCCCATATACATATTAATAGATATATAATTTGTGTCATAATTCATTAATTAATATAGAATTTTTTTTTCGTACGTGAAACCAACGGGTTATTGATATTTTTACAAGAAGTATTTTATTGAACAGTTAAGTTATTACTGAACAAAGAAGAATTGAAATTATTATTGAAATTATTAAATTAAAGAAAGGATGAGATCAATTCAGAAGTACTTTTTTTATTTTATTTTGAATTAAAATAATTCTAACAGACAGAATTCAATTGGTCTAATTTGGGACCGACCGATAGTTATCCATCCTACAAACATATCAAGATTCAAAAAAGAATACTGACGCGGTCCCTATATTTATTTCTGGCCTTCAAGGAGCCGTATGAGGTGAAAATCTCATGTACGGTTCTGTAATAGCGATGGTAACAGTGATGGTATCACCGACTATAATTATCTAACAGTTCAAGTACAATTGATATTGTTGAGGCGCAATCAAAATATGGTTTTTGGGGATGGAATTTGTGGCGTCAGCCTATAGGGTTTATCATTTTTATTATTTCTTCCCTAGCAGAATGTGAGAGATTACCTTTTGATTTACCAGAAGCAGAAGAAGAGTTAGTAGCAGGTTATCAAACCGAATACTCGGGTATAAAATTTGGGTTATTTTATGTTGCTTCCTATCTAAACCTATTGGTTTCTTCATTATTTGTAACAGTTCTTTACTTGGGAGGTTGGAATATATCTATTCCGGACATATATGTTTCTGAGCTTTTTGAAATAAATAAAACATGTGGAGTTTTTGGAGCGATAATTGGTATCTTTATTACATTAGCTAAAACTTATTTGTTCTTGTTCATTCCTATCACAACAAGATGGACTTTACCGAGGCTAAGAATGGACCAACTATTGAATCTTGGATGGAAATTTCTTTTACCTATTTCTCTCGGTAATCTATTATTAACAACTTCTTTCCAACTCTTTTCACTGTAAAGTAACATTCTATATTCACAACGTGTCTCAAACAAGAGAAATAAACAAACACAAAACTATTCATATATATATTAACGATATGTTCTCTATGGTAACTGGGTTCATGAATTATGGTCAACAAACAGTACGAGCTGCAAGGTACATTGGTCAAAGTTTCATGATTACTTTATCCCACGCAAATCGTTTACCCGTAACTATTCAATATCCTTATGAAAAATTAATCACCGCGGAGCGTTTCCGCGGTCGAATCCATTTTGAATTTGATAAATGTATTGCTTGTGAAGTATGCGTTCGTGTATGTCCTATAGATCTACCCGTTGTTGATTGGAAATTGGAAACTGATATTCGCAAGAAACGGCTGCTTAATTACAGTATTGATTTCGGAGTCTGTATATTTTGTGGTAATTGCGTTGAGTATTGTCCAACGAATTGTTTATCAATGACTGAAGAATATGAACTTTCTACTTATGATCGTCACGAATTGAATTATAATCAAATTGCTTTGGGTCGTTTACCAATGTCAGTAATTGACGATTATACAATTCGAACAATTTTGAATTCGCCTCAAATAAATAAGTAAATCTCTTATTAACGAATAATTTATAATTACTTTACTAATAACTAATATAGAAGGAATTTAGGTTTCTTTCGTGTTGTTTGGTCAATAACTACAAATACCAACTATTGATTGGTTGGTAAGAAACGCGTCTTAATTTGGATTGAAAATCCATTAATTAATATATCCATAATTGTTTTAAAATATATAGTTTAGAATTAGAACGACTCTTTCAGATAAAGAATGAAATTAGTCCAATAATAGTACTCACATTTATTCATATCCTTTAGTATTTATTTACTTAGGATTAAATTAGGAATTGCTCAAAAATCATAAAAAAAAAATTTCTGGTCGGGTATCAATAAGGTCATGAAAAACATTTCTATTTATTTATCTCTTATTTTACATATAATGGATTTGCCCGGACCAATACATGATTTTCTTTTAGTCTTTCTGGGATCGGTTCTTATACTAGGAGGTATGGGGGTGGTATTATTTACCAACCCCATTTATTCTGCCTTTTCATTGGGACTGGTTCTTGTTTGTATATCCTTATTCTATATTCTATTAAACTCTTATTTTGTAGCTGCTGCACAACTCCTTATTTACGTGGGAGCTATAAATGTTTTAATCGTATTTGCTGTGATGTTCATGAATGGTTCAGAATATTACAAAGATTTGAATCTTTGGACCATTGGGGATGTGGTTACTTTGCCAGTTTGTACAAGTATTTTTGTTTTACTCATGATTATTATTACGGATACGTCATGGTACGGAATTATTTGGACTACAAGATCAAACCAGATTATAGAGCAAGATTTGATAAGTAATAGTCAACAAATTGGAATTCATTTATCAACAGATTTTTTCCTTCCATTTGAATTCGTTTCGATAATTCTTTTAGCCGCTTTGATAGGTGCAATTGCCGTGGCGCGACAGTAAAAAATTTATAGAATTAGCAATGCACATTAAACTCTGTTCGGTTTTATTACATTCCATTTATTTCCCTTTAATTAAAGATTGTTTATGTCTAAAATAGAAATTATTCAATCTATTCTATTAACAATCGAAAATCTGCCTTTGTTCCGTACTTTTTTTTATTCTAGTCAATTGAATCTGTTGAATTGTTGTTCAGTTCATATTGAAATGAATCGAAATTGATAAGGAGTTGGTCAATGATGCTCGAACATGTACTTGTTTTGAGTGCCTACTTATTTTCTATCGGTATCTATGGATTGATCACGAGCCGGAATATGGTTAGAGCCCTTATGTGTCTTGAACTTATACTGAATGCGGTTAATATGAATTTCGTAACATTTTCTGATTTTTTTGATAGTCGCCAATTAAAAGGAAATATTTTCTCAATTTTTGTTATAGCTATTGCAGCCGCTGAAGCAGCTATTGGCCCGGCTATTGTTTCATCAATTTATCGTAACAGAAAATCAACTCGTATCAATCAATCGAATTTGTTGAATAAGTAGTATTAATCATATAAATTCTAATATTCATAAATTAGAATTACCATGACCATACATTACGTAATAATACACGTTTTCAAAAATGTAAGAAATTAAAGTATCTTGGCTCTATCGCATGAGTCAATCCAGAAGTAGATTGATTAGAAAAATTATGATAAATTATTGATTCATCTGGTGTCTAAATATATGATTCATTTACAAGTTTACTAGATCGAAACTTTCTGACATTCAAAAATTTATAGATCCAAATGTCACATTCAGTAAAGATTTATGATACGTGTATAGGGTGTACTCAATGCGTGCGCGCCTGCCCAACGGATGTATTAGAAATGATACCTTGGGACGGGTGTAAAGCTAAGCAAATTGCTTCTGCTCCAAGAACAGAGGACTGTGTCGGTTGTAAGAGATGTGAATCCGCCTGTCCGACAGATTTCTTGAGTGTTCGAGTTTATTTATGGCATGAAACAACTCGAAGTATGGGTCTGGCTTATTAATACGTTCCAGAAAACCCCACTTGAATACATTTGATTTTTTTACCTTTACCGACAAAAACCCGCGCTCAAAAACTATTTATTTTGAGCACGGGTTTTTCTGGTCCAAGTTTATCTTGTTTTTACCATGAATAATTTTCCTTGGTTAACGCTAGTTGTAGTTTTGCCAATATTCGCGGGTTCCTTAATTTTCTTTCTCCCTCATAGAGGAAATAAGATAATTCGGTGGTATACTATAGGTATATGCATAGTAGAACTCCTTCTAACAACCTATGCATTCGGTTATCGTTTCCAATTGGATGATCCATTAATGCAACTGACAGAGGATTATAAATGGATCGATTTTTTTGATTTTTACTGGAGATTGGGAATAGATGGAATTTCTATAGGACCCATTTTACTGACAGGATTTATCACAACTTTAGCTACTTTAGCGGCTCGGCCGATTACTCGAGATTCCCGACTATTCCATTTTCTGATGTTAGCAATGTATAGCGGTCAAATAGGACCATTTTCTTCTCGAGACCTTTTACTTTTTTTCATCATGTGGGAGTTAGAATTAATTCCAGTTTATCTACTTCTATCCATGTGGGGGGGAAAGAAACGTTTGTATTCAGCTACAAAATTTATTTTGTACACTGCAGGAAGTTCCGTTTTTTTATTAATGGGAGTTTTGGGTATTGGTTTATATGGTTCCAATGAACCAACATTAAATTTTGAAACATCAGCTAATCAATCGTATCCTGTAGCACTGGAAATAATATTCTATATTGGATTTCTTATTGCTTTTGCTGTCAAATCACCGATCATACCCTTACATACATGGTTACCAGACACCCATGGAGAGGCACATTACAGTACTTGTATGCTTTTAGCCGGAATCTTATTAAAAATGGGAGCGTATGGATTGGTTCGGATCAATATGGAATTATTACCCCACGCCCATTCTATATTCTCTCCCTGGTTGATTATAGTAGGCACAATTCAAATAATCTATGCAGCTTCAACATCTCCCGGTCAGCGTAATTTAAAAAAAAGAATAGCCTACTCTTCTGTATCTCATATGGGTTTCATAATTATAGGAATTGGTTCTATAAGCGATACAGGACTCAACGGAGCCATTTTACAAATAATCTCTCACGGATTTATTGGCGCTGCGCTTTTTTTCTTGGCCGGAACGAGTTATGATAGAATACGTCTTGTTTATCTCGACGAAATGGGCGGAATGGCTATCGCAATTCCAAAAATATTCACGACTTTCAGTATCTTATCAATGGCTTCTCTTGCATTACCGGGCATGAGCGGTTTTGTTGCCGAATTGTTAGTTTTTTTTGGAATACTTACTAGTCAAAAATATCTTTTAATGACAAAAATATTAATTACTTTTGTAATGGCAATTGGAATGATATTAACTCCTATTTATTCATTATCTATGTTACGCCAGATGTTCTATGGATACAAGCTTTTTAATGCCCCAAACTCTTATTTTTTTGATTCTGGACCGCGAGAATTATTTGTTTCGATCTCTATCCTTTTACCTGTAATAGGTATTGGTGTTTATCCCGATTTCGTTTTATCATTATCAGTTGACAAGGTCGAAGCTATTATATCCAATTATTTTTTTCGATAGTTTTTGTGAGTAAACCAAAAAATGAAACTGAAATCCCATGATTTTAAAAATGGTTGATTGTACAATAAAAAAATGAGTCTTTTATATTCTTTTAAGTAAAATATTTTATATTCTTTTAAGTAAAATAAATAAATTGGAATTCTATTATAACTAGATATCTTTTGAATTTGTGAGAACCATTTGAATCAAGTAATGGAAATGATTCAAATGGTTCTTGATTGTTTACATGAAGTTTTCGTATATATACCTGTATGCCGTCCTATGTTTATATTCGTCAAGTCTTTTATTCAATTAGATGTTAATGTAAATGAACCATAACTATGCAACCCTATTCCTAATAGATTAACCCCAAAATAGCATATCCAAATTATAAGAAAGCCCATTGAGGCCACAATTGCAGAATTTACACTTTCAAAATTTTTATTTGTTCTAATATGTAAATAAATAGCGAATACGGTCCAAGTAATAAATGCCCAAGTCTCCTTTGGATCCCAATTCCAATATGATCCCCATGCTTCATTAGCCCATACTGCTCCCGAAAGAATACCTACGGTTAAAAGGATAAACCCTAGACTAATAATACGATAACTCCAACGATCCAATTGTTGAATCAATTGATACCTGTAATAATTTTGAGACGAAATAAAAGAAGTGTTTCGTAAGACATTGTTTCTTTCGTTCACGTATTGAATCTCACTAAAGTAAACTGACTCATTTTCGAAATTATTGCTTTTACTAAAAATCTTTCGAAATGTAATGACTAGAAGAGCTAGTGATAATAATGATCCACACAAAAGAGCCGCATAGCTCAATACCATCATACTTACGTGCATCATTAACCAATGGGATTGGAGAGCGGGTACTAATATCGCGGATTGATGCATTTCAGTTAAAAGACCCGAAGTAGCAAAACCTTGAGTAAAAATAGCACTTGGCGCGGTTATTGCGCTTAAATGGTTTTTATGTTTTTTAAAATACGGAATAATATGAATAATGGAAAAACTCCACGAAAGAAAAATTAATGATTCATATAAATCACTTAATGGTAAATGCCTCAAATACATCCAACGAGTAACTAATAATCCTGTTATGCAGAAAAAAGTAGCTATCATCCCCTTTTCTGACGAATCATCTAGTCCTACGATTTCATCGACTAATAAAATTATCAAATGAATTGTAATTACAATTGAAACGATCGAAAAGGATATATGAGTTAATATATGCTCTAAAGTTGAAAATATCATAAAAATTATTAAATTAATAAGGGCGTCCCTCAATTATAGGAATTGAAATCGGGAATTGAATTCATTATAGGACTTACTCTTTTAGAAGATGCCATGCCGCCACTCGGACTCGAACCGAGATGCTCTAGCACTGCTTCCTAAGAGCAGCGTGTCTACCGATTTCACCATAGCGGCTTATTCGAAATCATAATAACCTATTTTTATTCAATCGTCGAGCTTGAAGGAGTTAATTCAATCCAATATTTTTTTTTTAGGAAACCATTCAAATTGATGAATAAAAACTTGTTTAAAAATTAGGGATTAAAACGTTTTCGTTAACATTAATAATATTGATTTTTCTTATTATTATCTTTTTATTCTTTTTATTTAGTTATTTAGTATTTTAGGATGTCAATTTTATTTAACTGAACTAACAATGTATTTTTTCGTAGGCTATTACTTTATGCTCTCCTAAAACAAAAATGTAACAGTTGTAACTAGATAATTTTTACTTCAATCCCTGGATATAAGTAAAAAAAAAATGTTCTGCCTCGTTTGCATTTTTTAATGATTAATTTCTTTTATCATTTATTTTATTAATCTAAAATAAAAAATTCATTTTATCGATTAATAAAAAAATAGAATTTTTATATAACACAATTTCAGCGATACACTCAAAAGATTTATGTAAATATTTGCATAGTTAGGTTGCGTTAGGATTTTTTGTTGTGTAGAGAATTTGCGTTAAGATTTAGCAAACCCATTAAGTTAGGTATCTTGGGATGGTCGTATCAATCATATAAAAAAATTTCGTATAGAAATTGTACCGTACTTCAAAATATTTTCTAAATTTTTTAATTAATATATATATATTATATCTTGATCGATCTTCCAATCGAAACATAGGATCTAAAATAGATCACTCAAAATTGGCGCATTCGTCATATAACTACCTAAAAATGTAAACGGGGCTTTTATTAATTTAATTGGGTTTAAGGAATTTATATAGTGATAATAATTTCTAAAACCCAAAATAATGGTTTAAAAGATTATAAAAAACATTTTAAACTTAATCAATTAGTTTCAACGACCTCTTCTTTATAATATAAAATCTAAAATATAACTAAAAAAAAAATTCTTTTTATTATTGAGATTGAGTAAGGGCGATGGGGAAAGTGATAATCCCCATCCGGAAAATGATAAAACATACTAAAATGAAAGGCGAAACCTTGCGCTTGCGTTTACCCTTTTTTCAAACAAAAAAGTACCATTCATTTTTAGAATTCAGTAGACAACAGAATTCTTATCTATATTCAGAAACGAAAGAAAAATTTGGCTTCAAATTAAAGTAAAACAAATTCAATTTTATATTCGTTTAAATTAAAACATTATGAGACTAATTCGTTTTTATTTATTTTATTTTTAATGTATATTGTTTATTTTTTAATTTATTTTTAATGTATATTGTTTATATTGTAATTTATCTTATATATTAATATTTATTCTTTTACTATACTATTATGATGTTAATATTAATTATAATTGATAAATATTATTTATCATTTTTATAACTTATAAATAAACTATAAACAAAATTATATCACTTTATTAGTTATTAGAACGATTCAGATTATTTATTTGTTACACAAAAAAAACTTTTAGAACTCCCGGTAGAAAGAGATTTCGCTAACGAAAAAGCTTTCAATGCTGCCCTATATCCCTTCTTTTTCCAAATATTTTTACGAATACGTTTTTTTGAAATAGAGGTGCGCTTTTTTGGAACTGCCATTAAAAAGTTATAATAGGTTTTTCGGTTGGATGTGAAAGACATCTATTGTTCAAAATCAATTGTTCTTTACTATTCTCTATCTATTTTTTCTCTAAATTAGACTCCAAAAAAAAAGGGGGGGGGGGGTAAAAATCACATAAAATATTAATAAGAACGATAAGGTACACTATGCCAAATAGATTGAAGTTGATAAAATAAAAAAAAAATAATAAAAAAAAAAAAAAAAAAGAAAGATTGTCCGTTTCGTTTTCTTTCTATTTTCATCGTGTTACATTTATACATGTAATAAAAAAATCTAAAAGTTTAATAACCCAATCCTTCTCCCGCTTAATTAAAAAATAAAAAAACTTTAATAATTTTTTCTATTATATTAATTAATTTAATATTAATTTAATTGGTCAAGCTCGAAGAAAGAGTCCACAAAATTTTAATTATCAAATGAGACTAGTAGTTAATCTGTTAAAGGATACAAAATACATAATTTAAAGGCATTTTATTTGCCCCCTTTTTTTTCCGTAAAATTAAAGTGTTGGATATCATAGCATTTCCTACAAATAGCTTTTATTGTAATGGAAGACAAACAATTAGTTACAAAACAAATTGGTTAATGATTCTAAATAACCGAATTACAATAAATAGTTTTAGTTATGGGCTTTATGATTCATATCAAATACTGTTTTTGGTATAATTATTTATGCTTGTTCTATAGATATAAAAAAATTATTGTAATACGTAATAATTTTAATGAAAATTATAATTTTCATTTTTTATCTTCATAAAATTTTATTTTAAAATTTGAATTTAATATTAACAATTCAGTATTAATAAAAACAATTCAGTATTAATAAAATTAAATACGTATTTATTTTTCACTAGTGACTTATTTATATCATTTGACCAATTATAACCTCTTGATTTTAAATATTTGAAGTAGTTTGGAAAGATTCAGAATAATTAAGGCTAGAAAATTCTATTTAAGTTTTATTTTATATATCTTAATTTTTTTTTTTATTAACCGACCCCTTTCAAAAGAAAAGAAATAAGAACCGGTGACTCAGAAACAATTAATTAAGATAATTTTTTTAATTTTTTTTTTATTTTTTTATGGAATATACATATCAATATTCATGGATTATACCTTTCATTCCACTTCCAGTTCCTATCTTAATTGGAACAGGACTTCTACTTTTTCCAACGGCAACAAAAAATCTTCGCCGTATGTGGGCTTTTCCTAGTGTTTTATTATTAAGTATAGTTATGGTTTTTTCAGCCCTTTTTTCTATTCAGCAAATAAATAATAATTCTGTCTATCAATATGTATGGTCTTGGACCATCAATAATGATTTTTCTTTAGAATTTGGCTGCTTGGTTGATCCACTTACTTCTATTATGTCGATATTAATCACTACTGTTGGAATTATGGTTCTTATTTATAGTGACAATTATATGTCTCATGATCAGGGATATTTGAGATTTTTTGCTTATATGAGTTTTTCCAATACTTCAATGTTGGGATTAGTTACTAGTTCTAATTTGATACAAATTTATATTTTTTGGGAATTAGTTGGAGTGTGTTCTTATCTATTAATAGGTTTTTGGTTCACACGACCCAGTGCCGCGAATGCTTGTCAAAAAGCGTTTGTAACTAATCGTGTCGGGGATTTTGGTTTATTATTAGGAATTTTGGGTTTTTATTGGATAACAGGTAGTTTCGAATTTCGGGATTTGTTTGAAATATTCAATAACTTGGTTTATAATAATGAAGTTAATTTTTTATTTGTTACTTTATGCGCCTCCCTATTATTTGCCGGCGCTGTTGCTAAATCCGCCCAATTTCCCCTTCATGTATGGTTACCTGATGCCATGGAAGGGCCTACCCCCATTTCGGCTCTTATACATGCCGCTACTATGGTAGCAGCAGGAATTTTTCTTGTAGCTCGGCTTCTTCCTCTTTTCATAGTTATACCTTACATTCTAAATCTAATAGCTTTGATAGGTATAATAACATTATTTTTAGGAGCCACTTTAGCTCTTGCTCAAAAAGATATTAAGAAAAGCTTAGCTTATTCTACAATGTCTCAATTGGGTTATATGATGTTAGCTCTAGGTATGGGGTCTTATCGAGCGGCTTTATTTCATTTGATTACTCATGCTTATTCGAAGGCATTGTTGTTCTTAGGATCTGGATCAATTATTCATGCGATGGAAGCTATTGTTGGATATTCTCCAGATAAAAGTCAGAATATGGTTCTTATGGGCGGTTTAAGAAAACATGTACCAATTACAAAAACTGCTTTTTTATTGGGTACACTTTCTCTTTCTGGTATTCCACCCCTTGCTTGTTTTTGGTCCAAAGATGAAATTCTTAATGATAGTTGGTTGTATTCACCTATTTTTGCAATAATAGCTTGGTCCACAGCAGGATTAACTGCATTTTATATGTTTCGGATCTATTTACTTGCTTTTGAAGGACATTTAAACGTTTATTTTAAAACTTACAGTGGCAAAAAAAGTAGTTCGTTCTATTCAATGTCTCTATGGGGTAAAGATAAAGAAGGACCCGAAATTATTAAAAAAAATTTGCGTTTATTATATTTATTAACGACGAAAAACAATGAAAAAACTTATTTTTTAAACACATATCGAATTAATAGTAATGAAAATAGTAATGAAAATGTAAGAAGCACGGTGCAGCCTTTTATTAGTATTACTCGTTTTGGCACTAAAAGCACTTTCTCATATCCCCACGAGTCAGACAATACTATGTTATTTCCGATGCTTGTATTAGTTTTATTTACGTTGTTCGTTGGAGTCATAGGAATTCCTTTCTTCAATCAGGAAGGAATAGATTTGGATATATTATCCAAATTGTTAAGTTCATCCATAAATCTTTTACATCAAAATAAAAAAAATTCGGTGGATTGGTATG